ATTTCATCTCTGATGATACTTTTTTAGTTAGGGATAGTAATGGAGACAGTTATTCTATCTATTTTGATATAGAAAATAAAATTTTTGAGATTGACAGCGATCATTCTTTTCTGAGTGAACTAGAAAGTTCTTTTTCTAGTTATCGCAATTCTAGTTATATGAATAATGAATCTACGAATGAAGATTCCTTATACAATCGTTCCATTTACGATACTCAATCTAGTTGGGATAATCACATTACTAGTTGCATTGACAGTTATCTTCAGTCTCAAATCTGTATTGATACGTCCATTGTAAGTGATAGTAGTGACGGTTACATTTCTAGGTGCGTTTTTGATAAACGTAAAACTAGTAGTGAAGGTGGGGGGTCCAGTATACGAACCCGCGCGAAGAGTAGTGATTTAACTCTAAGAGAAAGGCCTAGTGATCTCGATGCAACTCAAAAATACAGGCATTTGTGGGTTCAATGCGAAAATTGTTATGGATTAAATTATAAGAAATTTTTGAAATCAAAAATGAATATTTGTGAACAGTGTGGATACCATTTGAAAATGGGTAGTTCAGAAAGAATCGAAATTTCGATCGACCCCGGTACTTGGGACCCTATGGATGAAGACATGGTCTCTCTGGATCCCATTGGATTTCATTCGGAGGAGGAGCCTTATAAAGATCGTATTGATTCTTATCAAAGAAAGACAGGATTAACTGAGGCTGTTCAAACAGGCGTAGGTCAACTAAATGGTATTCCCGTAGCAATTGGGGTTATGGATTTTCAGTTTATGGGAGGTAGTATGGGATCCGTAGTCGGGGAGAAAATCACCCGTTTGATTGAGTACGCTACTAATCAATTTCTACCTCTTATTATAGTGTGCGCTTCGGGGGGAGCGCGCATGCAAGAAGGGAGTTTGAGCCTGATGCAAATGGCTAAAATATCGTCTGCTTTATATGATTATCAATCAAATAAAAAGTTATTGTATGTATCAATCCTTACATCTCCTACTACTGGTGGGGTAACAGCTAGTTTTGGTATGTTGGGAGATATTATTATTGCCGAACCAAATTCCTACATTGCATTTGCGGGTAAAAGAGTAATTGAACAAACATTGAATAAAACAGTACCCGAAGGTTCACAAGCGGCTGAATATTTATTCCAGAAGGGCTTATTCGACCTAATCGTACCGCGTAATCTTTTAAAAAGCGTTCTGAGTGAGTTATTTAAGCTCCACGCCTTCTTTCCTTTGAATTCCAATTCAATCAAGTAGAGCGCACTAAGTTCAATTATTTTATTTGTAGCAAACAAAAAAAGTAGTTAGCTTATCCGAATCTTAGCTTATCGGAATCAAAGTAACTAAAAAGGGAGTTTTCTTTGGCGACCTAAGATCTAATTGTAGAAAGAATCAAAATCAAAAGTTGCGTATAACTCTTTTTTTTTTTACCTAGATTCCCGATTACTAATTAAGAAGTCTCTATCAACAAGATAAAAACGTGAGTTCTTCCTTTCGTGAAATTAGGAAAATAAAACGAATTTCATCTTACGTATATAATCAAATTCAAATTATAGAAAAAATAGATATATAGTTTTATATCTTTCTCCATCTCCCGAAAATCCCGTTTTCACTAAAAATCCCGGTTGTGTCGCATTCTAATGAATCTTTCAATAATTTGTAAGAAACTCTTTATTAAATATTAAAATGAAATTCAAAGACAAGAACAAAACACAAAGAAACGAAGAAAAATAAAATGGATTATCATATGTATCTTTCATATAGATAGATGAATAAGTCCATTTATTTAGTTCTACATTCCTTGGACTTATTCTATATACTCACTTAGATACTTAATATCTCTAATCTACGAATTCATAATAATTACAATTATTAATTATAATTAGTATAAATATAAAATATGATATTAAAAAAAAAATAAGAACAGGTACAAATAATAAATCGAGGTACCCCATTTTATGACAACTTTCAATTTTCCCTCTATTTTTGTGCCTTTAGTAGGCCTAGTATTTCCGGCAATTGCAATGGGTTCTTTATTTCTTTATGTTCAAAAAAACAAGATTGTTTAGATCCGAGGGGACCCAGTCTCATTCTTTTTTTTTTTTTTAACTTAGACTTGTAGCATAGCACAGATATTGATTTCGGAAAAGAAAATATAGTAGAACATGTGATTTCCGCCGAACATAAAGGAAAAAGCTCTTATGTCTGCAGAAAATGATCTATAGATAACTGAATTCTAGCCAGTTTCAAATAGATCAGGATCGCTGGATGCCTAAAATGTAAAGTTGGTGGATCTATATATATATCAATATGTATATTGGGATCATATGAGGGGTATGTTATTATTTTAGATCTAAACAATTTGATGAATTACTCCTAAAAGTTCCCATTAAACTAGTGCTAGTTCACACCAAACTAGTGCTAGTTGATGAAAGTTCATTCGGAAACAAAAAAAGTAAAGTCAAAATCATTTGGGGTATTCTCTCAATTTCAATAAAATGCAATCGGATGAAGTATGAGTTGGCGATCAGAAGATACATGGATAGAACTTATAACGGGGTCTCGAAAACTAAGTAATTTTTGTTGGGCCCTTATCGTTTTTTTAGGTTCATTAGGATTCTTGTTGGTTGGAACTTCCAGTTTTCTTGGTAGAAATTTGATATCTTTTGTTCCGTCTCAGCAAATCCTTTTTTTTCCACAGGGAATCGTGATGTCTTTCTACGGAATCGCGGGTCTCTTTATTAGTTCCTATTTGTGGTGCACAATTTCCTGGAATGTAGGTAGTGGTTATGATCGATTCGATAGAAAGGAAGGAATAGTGTGTATTTTTCGTTGGGGATTTCCTGGAAAAAATCGTCGCATATTCCTCCGATTCCTTATAAAAGATATTCAATCCGTTCGAATAGAAGTTAAAGAGGGTATTTATGCCCGTCGTGTCCTTTATATGGATATCAGAGGCCGGGGGGCTATTCCGTTGACCCGTACTGATGAGAATTTAACTCCACGAGAAATTGAACAAAAAGCCGCGGAATTGGCCTATTTCTTGCGCGTACCAATTGAAGTATTTTGATTTTGAGAAAAGGAACTGGGCGGAAGAACGAATGCTTTCTCGGCAGGAGGGAAAAAACGCAAGAATCCTTTTAGTTTTTCTATAACTAAATGATACTTTAGATGCAGATAAACCATATCTTGTAAATTCTTTTCTTTGTCAATCGACCTTTTTACTTGTTTTGCCGCTTATTTTTTTGACCATCACAATATCTTTTTCTCAATTATTCTATTCTTGACTATGGGGAATCGTTGGAATTTTTTTTTTCGAAATACTGGATATTTTGATAGAATAAGGGGTTCTTTCGTCTCAAAATCTCAATAATATTCATTTCTTCAAAGTACTTCTTTCGGCCATTCATCGAAAGGAGACATTTGTTTGGAATTTGATGAATTGAGGTATCTAGCAACACTATTTTGTATTATTTCTTCAGTCGAACTTGAAGTGGAGTCTTAGTCTATTTCTGTATTCTTTCTAGATTCAAAACAAAATCACAAATAAAATAGATTCATAGGTTTGATGCCCTGTCTAGAACTCATGTTTGAAAGAAATATTCGATTACATAAAGTCCGACAAATGGAGTGGGTTAATTAAAAATTAACAGGCGAAAAATGGCAAAAAAGAAAGCATTCACTCCTCTTTTGTATCTTGCATCTATAGTATTTTTGCCCTGGTGGATTTCTCTCTCATTTACTAAAAATATGGAATCTTGGGTTATTAATTGGGCGAATATCGGCCAATCCGAAATTTTTTTGAATGATATTCAAGAAAAAAGTATTCTAGAAAAGTTCATAGAATTAGAAGAAATCCTCTTCTTGGAAGAAATGATCAAGGAATACTCGGAGACATATCTACAAAAGCTTCTTATAGGAATCCACAAAGAAACGATCCAATTAATCAAGATACACAACGAGGATCGTATCCATACAATTTTACACTTCTCGACAAATATAATCTGTTTTGTTATTTTAAGTGGTTTTTCTATTTTAGGTAATGAAGAACTTGTTATTCTTAACTCTTGGACTCAGGAATTCCTATATAACTTAAGTGATACAGTAAAAGCTTTTTCAATTCTTTTATTAACCGATTTATGTATCGGATTTCATTCACCCCACGGCTGGGAACTAATGATTGGTTCTGTATACAAAGATTTTGGATTTGGTCATAATGATCAAATTATATCTAGTCTTGTTTCCACTTTTCCGGTTATTCTCGATACTATTTTTAAATATTGGATTTTTCGTTATTTAAATCGTGTATCTCCGTCACTTGTAGTTATTTATCATTCAATGAATGATTGATAAATGATCCACCAATATTAATCCAATTAGAACGTTTCTTACTTTGTAGTTCTACATAAGTATTAAAAACATTCTATCCGGGGGGTTTTCATACTATTTTTATAGTATAGTATTCCAGTAAAATGATTCCAATAAATAGCAGAATCGTGGATAGGAAACTATACTAGCGACCTACCCAATTTATTGTAGAAATTTTCAGACCAATGATTAGACTATGCAAACTAGAAATAATTTTTCTTGGATAAAGGAACATATTACTCGATCTATTTCCGTATCGCTCATCATATATATCATAACTCAGACATCCGTTTCAAGTGCATATCCCATTTTTGCGCAGCAGGGTTATGAAAATCCACGAGAAGCGACCGGGCGTATTGTATGTGCCAATTGTCATTTAGCTAATAAGCCCGTGGATATTGAGGTTCCACAAGCAGTACTTCCCGATACTATATTTGAAGCAGTTGTTCGAATTCCTTATGATAAGCAAGTGAAACAAGTCCTTGCTAATGGTAAGAAAGGGGGTTTGAATGTGGGGGCTGTTCTTATTTTACCGGAGGGGTTTGAATTAGCTCCTTCCGATCGTATTTCTCCCGAGATGAAAGAAAAGATAGGAAATTTGTCTTTTCTGAGCTACCGCCCTAATAA